TGAAGTTTGGAAATAGAACAATCCCTTCTGTCGTGTATCCCCGATTAATGCAGCCTCGGATGCTTCAATTGTCGAGTCGATTCTAGTATTGAGCGAAAGGTTACACCTATAGGTTCTGTATTACAGGTCAATCCGACTCCACTAATACCAATGGGGGGCATAGGGGAAGAAGCACTACACTTCGGAATCAACAACACGAAAACTTTGTTATAAATTTCCCCCTTTCCTTATCTAGATTGGGACGAACAAGAATGGTTGGGACAGCAAAAATCCATCTCGTTCGTACTTTGGATACCCGTATAACCATCGAAGACTGTTGAAGTGACTAATTCCTGGAAATTAAAGGGCGTTAGGGACAAAGAAATTGTTGGAGTTACCGCTTCTTTTTCTTTTCTATCTAGTACCAACCGTTTGCTGGTAAGAAAAGATCTTTTGCAGGAAGGTTGGCTAGAGATTTCTTGCAAAAACACTAGCCCCGCTCGGTTCAGAATGAGAATCTTTCAATCTTTTTTTTTATTCTATGTATTATTCTCATTATGCACAATCAAGGGAGGAGCCGTATGAGATGAAAATCTCACGTATGGTTCTGGAACGGAGATTTTTTAAATCGAATGACGACCGTAACGGATGTCGGCTCAATCCGAAGGAAATTATGCGGAAGCTTTACAGAATTATTATGAAGCTATGCGGCTAGAAATCGATCCTTATGATCGAAGTTATATACTCTATAACATAGGCCTTATCCACACAAGTAACGGAGAACATACAAAAGCTTTGGAATATTATTTTCGGGCACTCGAACGAAATCCGTTCTTACCGCAAGCTTTTAATAATATGGCCGTGATCTGTCATTACGTGCGACTCTCTCTACTATAGAAAGAAAAGAAAGATAAAATCCACTATTAAATACTAGAAACAAATAGGCTTTCTACATATAAATCGTCCAAAACAACGATTTTTATCAGCTGTAGCAATAGAAAAAAACTTCATAGAAGTCAAAATATGAAGAAAAAGATATGCCTAGATACTTTATTCTATGGATAAAGGATCTAATTGATAGAGGAAGCACCGTAAAGATCAATTAACGAGGTTTTGGGCCGATACAATAAAAACTGCTTACTTATGTTAATATGAAATAAGGTTAGGAATCCACTTATGTAATAGAGTCGATCCACTAAGGTATTGAGCAGCGGTGTAGCATCAGATCCCAAAGATAGTAAGTCTTTTCTTTCGAAAGGCTTTTTCAAAGATTCTATATAAATTTCGATATGAAACCGAGATAGTTACCTTTGCAGAAAATTCTAACGATAGGGGAAATCCCTATGCTTTACTCTTCTGAAGGTGGGAGAAAAGATAAAACGAAACTTGATTATTAATATTAATCAAAATTCAAGTTTGAAACTCATGTAATTAACCTACTTTTGTTAACCCGAAACGAAACCGGGATAGATCTATGAGAAATCTCATTCAATTAGATATAAGATATCCGCGGTATGGTATATAAAAACTAAAACAGGGCGCCAAAAAAGGGACTGCTGAGCCGTATGAGGTAGGAAACTCTCAAGTACGGTTCTAAGGGAAGGAATTTACCCGCCTATTCCGACCGGGGAGAACAGGCCATTCAACAGGGAGATTCTGAAATTGCGGAGGCTTGGTTCGATCAAGCCGCTGAGTATTGGAAACAAGCTATAGCACTTACTCCTGGTAATTATATTGAAGCGCATAATTGGTTGAAGATCACGCGGCGTTTCGAATAAGAGCACTAAATACTATAGACACTATAGAATATTATATTATTATGATTTAGAATTTTTTTTCTATTTGTTATAATTTGTTTGTTGACCTTATTCCATTAAATAACATGGAGCACTCCTCTGGGAAGAATCAATCAAATAATTTCATTATATCCCCTTCTAAGCTCGTTCTTCCGGTATTTCGTAGGGACAACAGTAGAGAATTTTTTCTGCTATTAAAATAAAACGAAAACTAATAAAAGAGATCCTCGAATGACTCAATATAGATACCGGTATGTCTCTTAGTAATAACTACTCGCGCGATTGGGAAGAGATTAATATAATATGTAAGACATGAAATTTTAAGTCATTCGATTTAGGAACTTAACTTAAAATTGAGATATGAATACACTCGATTGCACAACAATTGTTTTTGCGTCAATTCAAAACCTAAGAAGGTCCGTTGAGCGCCTCGCGGCTATGTCATAATAGATCCGAACACTTGCCCCGGAGCGACTTCCAGATCATAATTGCTCTAGTGAATAACTAAAGAAAAAAATATATATATATATATGGGAGATAAATTCATTCGAATCTCTCGTAGGTTCGCCAATTTCTTGGCTGTTGGCAGGTCTCTTTATATGTGTTGTCCGGAAAGAGGAGGACTCAATGATTATTCGTTCGCCGGAACCAGAAGTCAAAATTTTGGTAGATAGGGATCCCGTAAAAACGTCTTTCGAGCAATGGGCCAGACCCGGTCATTTCTC